TAATTACAGTAATGTTGATCATTTAGTCAGCGACAGATACATTCGGAATTTCATATCTGCTGACACTTTTTTCGTTAGGGATAGTAATAGGGACAGCTATTCCATATATTTTGATATTGAAAATAAAAATTTTGAGATTGACAACGACCGTTCTTTTCTAAGTGAACTAAAAAGCTCTTTTTATAGTTATCAGACTTCTAGTTATATAAATAATGCACCTAAAAGTAACGATACTCGCCACGATCGTTACGTGTATGATACTAATTCTCATTATATTTGGAATAATCACATTAATAGTTGCATTGACAGTTATCTTCGTTCTCAAACTTGTATTGATAGTTATATTTTAAGCAATAGTGACAATTACAGTGACAGCTACATTTATAGTTACATTTGTAGCGAAAGCGTAAATAGTAGTAAAAGCGAGAGTTCCAGTATAAAAACTAGCACAGATGGTAGTGATTTTACTATAAGTTCTAATAATTTAAATGTAACTCAAAAATACAGGCATTTGTGGATTCAATGCGAAAATTGTTATGGATTAAATTATAAAAAATTTTTAAAATTAAAAATGAATATTTGTGAACAGTGTGGATGTCATTTGAAAATGAGTAGTTTCGATAGAATCGAACTTTCGATTGATCCCGGTACTTGGGATCCTATGAACGAAGACATGGTCTCTCTGGATCCCATTGAATTTCATTCGGAAGAGGAACCTTATAAAAATCGTATTGATTCTTATCAAAAAAATACAGGATTAACTGAGGCCGTTCAAACAGGCACAGGCCAACTAAATGGTATTCCCGTAGCAATTGGAGTTATGGATTTTCAGTTTATGGGGGGTAGTATGGGATCTGTAGTGGGCGAAAAAATCACACGTTTGGCCGAGTATGCTACCAATCAATTTTACCTCTTATTTATAGTGTGTGCTTCCGGAGGAGCACGCATGCAAGAAGGAAGTTTGAGCTTGATGCAAATGGCTAAAATATCTTCTGCTTTATATGATTATCAATCAAATAAAAAGTTATTTTATGTATCAATCCTTACATCCCCTACCACAGGTGGGGTGACGGCCAGTTTTGGTATGTTGGGAGATATCATTATTGCCGAACCCAATGCTTACATTGCATTTGCGGGTAAAAGAGTAATTGAACAAACATTGAATAAGACAGTACCTGAGGATTCACAAGTGGCTGAATATTTATTCCATAAGGGCTTATTCGATCCAATCGTACCACGTAATCCTTTAAAGGGCGTTCTGGGTGAGTTATTTCGGCTACATGCTTTCTTTCCTTTGAATCAAAATTAGATCAAGTAGGGCCTTAGAGTCTTAATTTAATAAGAGTATTAATTTATTAAAACTTAATAAAATTTTTTATGTGTGGTGATCAAGTAGTTATTTAATTTATAGGAATCAAAGTAAAAATACGAAGAATGGATTTTTTCTTTGGTAACATAAGATTTAATTGTAGAAAGAATCATCCAGACCATCTTTTTATCGATATTCCTGGTTACTAACCAGGAAATCCCTATTAAACAAAATAAAAGAGTGAATTCTTTCTTCCGTGAAATTGGTTAACAGGGTCTTGCATCTTTCTATATCTCCCCAAAATAACCCCCCCCCCCCCACAAAAAATCCTTTTTGTTGGGTTGTATTATTATAATGAATTCTTTGAGAATTTGTAATAAATCCTTTCTTTAGTAAATTTTAAAAAATTATTAAATTTATAAGACAAGAACAAGATAATAACTAATAATACTAATAATATAAAGGGTGGATTATCATACATATATTTCATGTAGAAACATGTAGAAAGATTTATAGGTCCATTTATTTACATATTTATTGGATTTTTTTAATTAATATATATTTATTAAAACATATACTTATATACTCCCTATTAAGTATATATACTCACTTAGGTATACTTAGTATAATATAACAATTATATATGAATTATAATATATTTTTATAACAAAATAAGGATAAGGTTAAATAAGGTTAAAATATTAATTTAAAACAAAAAAAATAACAAAAAATAACAGGTACAAATAATAAATTGAGGTACCCCTTTTATGATAACTTTCAACAGCTTCCCCTCAATTTTTGTGCCTTTAGTGGGGTTAGTATTTTCGGCAATTGCAATGGGTTCTTTATTTTTTTATGTTCAAAAAAACAAGATTTTTTAGATACAATAAGGACGAATTTTTTTTTTTTTTCAAGACTTACTTGGATCATAACACGGATATCTATTTAGTAGAATATGGTATAACATGTGGCTTCCTTCGGGCATAAGCTCTTATGTATGTATAAACATGATATTATAGGTAAATGAATTATAACTATTTTCAAATAGATCGGGATCGGGGAGAATTTCTGAAATGTAAAGTCAATATATCTATATGTATTCGGAAATCATGTGAAAGGGATGTTACTATTTTAGTTTGGATCTAAGAAATTCGATGAATTACCCCTAAACGTTCACATCATAATAGTGCTGGTTGATGAGAGTTACTTCGGAAACAAAAAAAGTAAAATAAAATTTATTTTTGTTATTCTCCCAATTCCAATAAAATGCAACTAGGTCTAGTTATAGTATGAGTTGGCGATCAGAACGTATATGGATAGAACTTATAGCGGGGTCTCGAAAAACAAGTAATTTCTGCTGGGCCTTTATTCTTTTTTTAGGTTCATTAGGGTTTTTATTGGTTGGAACGTCCAGTTATTTTGGTAGGAATTTTATATCTTTATTTCCTTCTCAGCAAATAATTTTTTTTCCACAAGGGATCGTGATGTCTTTCTATGGGATCGCAGGTCTTTTTATTAGCTCTTATTTGTGGTGCACAATTTCGTGGAATGTAGGTAGTGGTTATGATCGATTCGATATAAAAGAGGGCGTAGTGTGTATTTTTCGTTGGGGATTTCCTGGAAAAAATCGTCGCATATTCCTCCGATTCCTTATGAAAGACATTCAGTCCATCAGAATAGAAATTAAAGAAGGTATTTATGCTCGTCGTGTCCTTTATATGGAAATCAAAGGCCAGGGGGCCATTCCCTTGACTCGTACTGATGAGAATTTGACTCCACGAGAAATTGAGCAAAAAGCTGCTGAATTGGCCTATTTCTTGCGTGTACCAATTGAAGTATTTTGAAAAAAGGAACTGAAGAATGAATACTTTGCAAGAGAGAAAAAACTCAAGAATCCTCGTTTTTTTATATAACATAACTTAACTGAAGTTTCTTCAGAACGCTTATTCAAGCCAAAGCAAACGTTACGAAATAATTCTAAAACAAAATAGTTTGTGTCCACAATTTTTTTTATGCGTATGTAAACCCACTTAACTCAATTCAGTAACAAATCTAAATACTAGATTCATCATATATTAAAACAAAACATTTCATAATAAATCATAATATAATAAAGTAAAGAATTTTTTTTTTTAGAAATATTTGATAGAACGGGAGTTCTTTCGTCTCGCAATCCGACTACTATTAATTTGAAGTGGGCTTTTTCTTATTCTATTTCTGTATTCTTTCTAAATTCAAGGACTAACCACTGTACTTAATCACAAAAAAAAATCGGAAATAGATTCATGGGCTCGATAACTTGTAATAGAACTTATGCTTGATAGAAATATTAGTATCGTATAGAGTCGACGAACGAGGTGCGTTCAGTAAAAATTAAAAAATTCACAGACGAAAAAATGGCAAAAAATAAAGTATTAATTTCCCTTCTATATCTTGCATCTATAGTATTTTTGCCTTGGTGGATCTCTCTCTCATTTAATAAAAGTCTGGAATCTTGGGTTACTAATTGGTGGAATACTAGGCAATCCGAAATCTTTTTGAATGATATTCAAGAAAAGAGTATTCTAAAAAAATTCATAGACTTAGAGGAACTCCTACGTTTGGACGAAATGTTAAAGGAATACCCGGAAGCACATTTACAAAAGCCTCGCATCGAAATCTACAAAGAAACGATCCAATTGATCAAGATGCACAATGAGGATCGCACGCATACAATTTTACACTTCTCGACAAATATAATCTGTTTCGTTATTCTAAGTGGTTATTCTATTATAGGTAATGAAGAACTTGTTATTCTTAACTCTTGGGTTCAAGAATTCCTATATAACTTAAGCGACACAATAAAAGCTTTTTCTATTCTTTTATTAACTGATTTATGTATAGGATTCCATTCGCCCCACGGTTGGGAACTAATGATTGGCTCTGTCTACAAAGATTTTGGATTTGCTCATAATGATCAAATTATATCCGGTCTTGTTTCTACTTTTCCAAATGTTTTAGATACAATTTTTAAATATTGGATCTTTCGTTATTTAAATCGTGTATCTCCTTCACTTGTAGTGATTTATCATTCAATGAATGACTGAAAAATGATCGAACGATCCAATTATAATATTTGTTACTTTGTGGATAAGCAAAACATTAAAAATTGTACTTATTCTTTCTACCCATCCAAGGGATTCCTCCAATATTCCAGTAAAATTATTTATATTTAAGTAAATAGCAAAATTATAGATAGGGAACTATACTAGCGACCTGCCTAATTTTATTGTATAAATTTTCGGGATCAATGATTGGACCATGCAAACTAAAAATACCTTTTCTTGGATAAAGAAAGAGATTACTCGATACATTTCCGTATCGCTCATGATATATATAATAACCCAGGCACCCCTTTCAAATGCATATCCCATTTTTGCACAGCAGGGTTATGAAAATCCACGAGAAGCGACTGGCCGTATTGTATGTGCCAATTGCCATTTAGCTAATAAACCCGTGGATATCGAGGTTCCACAAGCGGTACTTCCTGATACTGTATTTGAAGCAGTTGTTCGAATTCCTTATGATCTGCAACTGAAACAAGTTCTTGCTAATGGTAAAAAAGGAGCTTTGAATGTAGGGGCTGTTCTTATTTTACCCGAGGGGTTTGAATTAGCCCCTCCCGATCGTATTTTGCCCGAGATTAAAGAAA